AACTTTCATACCTAACTTCAAGAGGAGATGGTTGAGTGGTTTAAAACAACGGTTTGCTAAATCGTCACACTTTAAACTTAAAAGAGTGTCATGGGTTCGAATCCCATTCTTCTCAATTTCCCCAAAATGCGTTTTATAGGATTTGAACCTATAATTATCAATTTAGAAGATTGATGTTTTATCCATTAAACTAAAAACGCTATAAAAACATTAAGTTTAAACGATAATAGTATATAGTATTATATATGTATTATATGTATTATATATGTATTATATATACTACGTATATATATATATACTAGGTATGTATTATATATGTATTATATATGTATTATATATGTATTATATATACTAGGTATGTATTATATATGTATTATATATGTATTATATATACTAGGTATGTATTATATATGTATTATATATGTATTATATATACTAGGTATGTATTATATATGTATTATATATGTATTATATATACTAGGTATGTATTATATATACTAGGTATGTATTATATATGTATTATATATACTAGGTATGTATTATATATGTATTATATATGTATTATATATACTACTTGATCTTAGTTCTGAAGAGAGTAGGATTTGAACCTACGATTATTATTTATAAAATAGATTTACAGTCTACCGCTTTAAACCACTCAGCCACCTCTTCTTGATTTTCTTAGAAGTTAGGTATGAAAGTTTTCCTCTATATAGGTGTTTTTTTGCCGTCGGTCCCCAAAAGTTGGCACTGAACGCGCGTTCAGTGCCAACTTTTGGGGACCGACGGCAAAAAAACACCTATATAGAGGAAAACTTTCACAAGGGAATATAGTTTAATTTTGGTAAAATATATGTTTTGCATACATAAGACTATTGGTTCGAGTCCGATTATTTCCAAATTTGTGTAAAAATTTATTAGAAACTTACAATGCGATTAAAATATCAGTATAATTTTATAGATAAATTAGATTCTTTAGAAGCGAATTTGTCTATAAAAAAAAACTCTATGTTATCCATACAAGATTATACAAAAGTAGGGAATAATTTAGAAAAATCCATAAAATCTATGCTAAGTAGTGGCCTTTTTTTAGAAATTTTGTCCGGGCAAAAGAGTTTTAATAAAAAAAGTAATATCCAAAGTCCCCTTTTTAATGTAACTTTAAGAAGTTGAAGAAACTTTATACTTATAGAAAATTTGTTACATACGACCTTTTTTTTATCCACGTCAATATCGAATTTAAGTAAATGAGGTATTAGTAATCTAGATTTTTTCATAAATAGTGAGTTATTGAATAAATTATCCTTACTACAAATCTTGTCTAATAGTAAATTTATATTTTTAAAGCCTTTATAGGAGAATAGCTTAATTGGTAGAGCTTTGGTTTTCAAAACCAATGGTTGTAGGTTCAAATCCTTCTTCTCCTGGTTTATAATTTAGATTAATTATGTTATCACAAAACTTAATCACTAGCCCTTTAGAACAATTTGAAATTGTTACTCTAATACCTTTAACATTTTTTGGTTTAAATATTTCAGTAACAAATTCTGTTTTATTTATGATTTTTGCTTTTTTAGTAGCAAGTTTTTGAATTAGCTTAAGTTTTTATAAAAATAACTTGATCCCAAATAATTGGCAATTGATTAAAGAAATGATTTATAATGTAACTGCTAGCATAGTTCAAGATAATTTGGGTTCCAAAGGTGAATTTTATTTTCCATTTATTTTTATATTACATTTATTTTTGCTTTTTTGTAATTTAATAGGTATGATCCCTTATAGTTTTACAGTTACAAGCCATATTACATTTACGTTTGGTCTAGCGCTCTCAATTTTTGTAGGAATTAATATTATAGGCATACAAACACATGGACTTAAATTTTTTGCATTATTTTTACCGAGGGGTGTACCTTTACCCATTGTTCCTTTATTGATTACTATAGAATTTCTTTCGTATATTGTTAAGGTTTTTACATTATCCATCCGATTATTTGCAAATATGACATCGGGTCATACATTGTTAAAGATTATTGCAGGTTTTGCTTGAACAATGCTTTCTGCAGGAGGTCTTTTAGCGGTATTTCATATAATACCTTTAGGTCTTTTACTTGCACTTATAGGATTAGAATTGGCTATAGCTGGCTTACAAGCGTATGTTTTTACCTTATTGACTTGCATCTACCTTAACGATGTTTTAGAATTTCATTAAAAATAAATAAAAAAATGCCTCAATTAGATCGTATTATTGTATTTTCACAAATATTTTGATTATTTATTATTTTTACATTGTTTTATACAATTTTAACACATTTTTTTTTACCGAAGTTTATTAAAGCTATAAAAATACGCAAGCAAATTATAGATGCGAATTCCGTAGAAATATCTTTAATGGCAGAAAATATTTCACGAAAACAAACTTTGTTAAAAAAAGTTTTACTCAAAGATTTAGAATCTATAAAAATTTTATTAACACAACATTTTACCTATTTAGTTAAAGAAAAAGGTTATCTGAATACTACAATAATTGATGAAAAATTAAGTTTTGTAATATTAAATACATTAACATATTGCAATTTACAGCTATTAAATTCTGTAATAGTCTATCCTAAAATTTTAAGTTCCAAGATTTAATTTATATTAACTATTATGTACTTACTTATTTTATTACTACCACTTTTAGGTGCGCTTTCTGTAGGATTTTTTGGTCGTTTTTTGGGCCATAAAGGTTCCGGTATAATTTCATTACTTTGTGTGATCTTATCAATGCTTTTATCTCTTTTGGCTTTCTATGAGGTGGGTTTTATGGGATTAAGTTATCACCTTACAATTAGTCCTTGAATTGAGGTAGGTGTCTTAAAAATTTCGTGAAGTTTTTTATTTGACAGTTTGACAGTTACTATGTTAGTGGTTATAACTGTCATATCTAGTTTAGTGCATTCATATTCTTTAGAATATATGTACTCTGATCCACATTTACCTCGTTTTATGGCCTTTCTCGAAATTTTCACTTTTTTTATGTTAATTTTAGTAACCGCAGATAATTTAGTACAAATGTTCGTTGGTTGAGAAGGTGTAGGTTTAGCTTCTTATTTATTAATTAATTTTTGGTTTACTAGATTAGCGGCTAATCAATCCGCAATTAAAGCTTTAGTTGTTAATAGAATAGGAGATTTCGGATTAAGTCTAGGGATTTTAACGGCATTTTATATTTTTCAATCTGTAGATTATTATACAATTTTTTCCTTAACGCCTTTGATGTCAAATTTCTTACTAAATATTGGCGGTATCGATATTTCGGGCATAACTTTAATAGGTATTTTTTTATTTGTCGGGGCTGTAGGTAAATCCGCACAGTTAGGCTTACATACTTGATTACCTGATGCAATGGAAGGACCCACCCCAGTTTCTGCCTTAATACATGCAGCTACCATGGTTACGGCTGGAGTATTTTTACTAATAAGATTTTCCCCTTTACTAGAATTTTCGTCTACTATATTAAATATTTTAATAATTTTTGGGTCTATAACGGCATTTTTTGCAGCTATGTCGGGTGTTTTCCAGAATGATTTAAAAAGAGTAATAGCTTATTCAACATGTAGTCAATTAGGTTATATGATATTTTCTTGTGGAATTTCTTGTTATAATGTAAGCATGTTTCACTTAGCAAATCATGCTTTTTTTAAAGCTTTGCTATTTTTAAGTGCAGGTTCTGTAATTCATGCTTTAGCCAATGAACAAGATATGCGTCGTATGGGTTCCTTGATTAAATTTTTACCTTTAACATATTCTTTAATGTTAATAGGTTCGTTAGCACTAGCAGGTTTCCCCTTTTTAACAGGTTTTTATTCTAAAGACTTTATTTTAGAATTGACTCAAGTTACATTAAACAGTAATCTATATAATGTTCAAGGATCTTTTGCATGTTGATTAGGCAATTTATCAGTATTTTTCACTGCATTTTATTCATTTCGTTTGATTTATTTAACATTTATTAATTCTACAAACACAACTAAAAAAATTATTTTAAAAAGTCATGAACCCTCTTTGTATATGCTATTCCCCTTAATTTTTTTAGGCTTTGGTAGCATTTTTGTAGGATATTTAACAAAAGACTTATTTATAGGATTGGGTACAGATTTTTGAAATTCTTCTATTTTAATTTTGCCAACACATTCATATTTTATAGAAGCTGAATGAGTTGACGTAAGGATAAAATGACTTCCTTTTTTATTAAGTAGTTTGGGAATAATTTTGTCTACTTTAGTTAACATAAAAAATACATATATATATTTGTACACTAAAATTTATCGTTTTGGTTGTTTTCTAATTAATAAAAAATGATATTGGGATGTGTTGTATAATCGATTTTTTGTTTATCCTATATTAAACTTTGGATATTTAGTTTCTTTCAAAAATTTAGATAGAGGATTTATTGAATTGTTAGGTCCATATGGTTTTACCAAATTGATACCTACGTGGGCTAATATATTTTCGAAGTTACAAAGTGGTCAGTTAAGCCATTATTTATTTTTTTTCGTAGTTGGATTTTGTTTACTTTTAGCAATCTTAATGGGGAATATTTTATTTCATAATTTACAATTGTTATTTTTTTATTTTGTTTTAATATTTTTTATTTAAAAATTTAATTAATTGCGAGTCTATAGCTTAAAGGTTAGAGCGTACGCGTGTGACATGTTTGTATTTTACTTAATTAAATTTCGGAAAATACTCGTTTTATATACGAATTAGTTTTTTATATAAGTGAAATTCTTATCATTTGAGACTTGGGTGCAAAATTCAATTTATGATTATTTCAGAGCTAAATTGAATTATTAAACTTATTGGGTACGTACAGAAATTTATTGAAAACATCATAACTCTAAAAATTATATAATATCAAACTTAGTAGCGTGCATTAAGTTTAAGTCTGATAAATTTTGGTGTAAAATAAGACTCTAAAAGTTTAAAAAATAGAAAACTGAAACATGTAAAATTAGGAAAAATATTTAAGCAAATGTTTTTTTGTAATGAAAAAAATAGGCCTATATATTTTAATTAGTAAAATATAAAATACTAAAAGAAGCTGTATGATAAGAAATTATCATGTACAGTTTTTAGCAAAGGTATATAAGTTATTATTTATATAAATACCGATTGTAACTTGATAAGCGTAAGGTTGATTGTTCAAGTCAATCTAGACTCAAAATAGTTTTCAGTAATCAAATTTATGCCAAATCCTTTAATTTTAACTTCACTTACCCCACTTGTAGGATTACTAATACTTTTTGTTACTCCAGCAACTAAAGAATCTATTTGTCGGTTAGTAGCTTTAAATACTACTTGTTTAACGTTTTTATTCTCGCTAATTTTATGGATACAATTTGATAGTCATACATCGTTATTTCAGTTTAGCATAACATTCGATTGATTACCCTCAATAAACTTATATTATACTTTGGGTATAGATGGTATTTCGTTATTTTTCATTTTATTAACAACTTTGTTGACAGTTCTTTGTGTATTAGTTAGTTGAAGTTCAGTAAAGTTTCTAGTTAAAGAATATTTAATTTGTTTTTTATTATTAGAATTTTTATTAATTCAAGTTTTTAGTGTATTAGATCTATTATGATTCTATATATTTTTTGAAAGTGTTTTAATACCTATGTTTTTAATAGTAGGTGTGTGAGGTTCCCGTGAGCGTAAAATCAGAGCTGCTTATCAATTTTTTTTATATACCTTAGTAGGATCTTTATTAATGCTGATAGCATTACTTGGAATATATTTTCAAGTCGGTTCTACAGATTTGCAATTGTTAGGGCATTATAATTTTACAGAATTTAAACAGATTATATTTTGGTTGGCATTCTTTTCTAGTTTCGCCGTAAAAATTCCTATGATTCCTTTTCATATATGATTACCCGAAGCTCATGCAGAAGCCCCTACAGCGGGTTCAGTTATTTTGGCGGGCATTTTATTAAAGATGGGTGGTTATGGTTTTTTACGTTTTTCAATACCTTTATTTCCAGAAGCGTGTATTTATTTTACGCCTTTGGTATTTATGTTAAGTATAGTAGCAATATTGTATGCATCTTTGACTACTTTGAGACAAATAGATTTAAAAAAAATTATAGCCTATTCTTCTGTATCCCATATGGGTTTTGTAACAATCGGAATTTTTTCTTTAAATTTACACGGTATTGAAGGCAGCATTTTATTAATGTTGAGTCATGGTTTGGTATCAAGTGCATTGTTCTTATGTATAGGTATTCTTTACGATCGTCATAAAACTAGAATACTAAAATATTATAGTGGGTTAATACAAGTAATGCCTTTATTTGGAGTATTTTTTTTATTTTTTACTTTCGCAAATTTAGGTTTTCCGGGTACAAGTAGTTTTATAGGAGAATTATTAGTATTAGTGGGTGCGTTTCAATTGAATAGAATTTTAACATTCCTTGCGTCCATAGGAATGATACTGGGTGCTGCGTATTCTATTTGATTATTTAACCGTGTAAGTTTTGGAACTTTAAAAACCCAATATTTTAGTTTTTTCCAAGATATTTCAAGACGTGAATTTTGAATTTTATTGCCATTAACTGTTTTAATTCTGTGAATGGGTGTTTATCCTATAGCTTTCTTGTCAGAGATGCATTTTTCTGTATTAGGTTTAATTGAGCAATTAATTTAGTAATCTATGTTTAATGTTAATTGATTTTTATTGCGCTTTATTACATTTTTTGTATTGGGTGGTATTATAATAGATTTAGAAATTCTTATGCTTTTGTTAGGATTCTTATTTTTTCATATCAGTTTAGGTTTAATAACAATACTAAATGATTATATTCATATTAAGAAAATAAAAATAATTTTATTGATATTAATACGTATTTCTAATATTGAAATAAGTAGATATATTTTAGAACTTTTACTATAAACATAAATAAATTTAACTAATGTATAATTTTTACCCTATACTACCAGAAACCTATATTTTATTCAATATCTGTATATTGCTTATTTACGGGGTTTTTTTCAGTACTCTTCCATCACTAGGTTATCCTTTATTAAATAAAAATTTTAATTTGTTAGTGTTACAAATCTTAATTTTTAGCGGTTTCTTAGCTTTTTTACAAGTTCCTTTAAACTTGCTAAGCTGAAATAATTTATTAATAAGTGATTTTTTTACTTACTATGCAAAATTAATCATTTTTATAGCAGCGATAGGATGACTTTTATTATCTTTTGGATACTTAGTTACTGAAAAATTAAATTATTTTGAATTTTGAATTTTAATTTTATTAGTTGTAGTGGCAATGTTATTTATTATTCAATCATATGATTTATTAACTATTTACCTAACGGTTGAATTTCAAAGCCTTATATTTTATATTTTAGCAAGTATTAAACGTACCTCGGAGTTTTCAACGGAAGCTGGTTTGAAATATTTTATACTGGGAGCATTTTCATCAGCTTTTTTACTATTCGGTTCTTCTATAGTTTATGGGTTAACTGGCTTAACTAATTTAAATGACTTATCGAAATTTTTTTCAGGTTTTTTGGAAAATGAAATTTCACTTCATTTAACTATAGGCTTCATTTTTATTTTAGTGTCTTTTTTATTCAAATTAAGCGCAGCTCCCTTTCATGTTTGATCACCGGATGTTTATGAAGGAGCACCCCTTCCAGTAACAGCGTTTTTTTCCATTTTACCAAAATTAGCTATATTTGGTTTATTATTTAGATTTTTCTTTACATTTTATGATTTTATTATATATTGACAAAGTATTATTTTAATAGTTACATTTTTTTCTATTTTGATAGGTACTTTTGGTGCATTTGCCCAAACAAAATGAAAACGTTTTTTAGCTTATAGCTCAATTAATCATGTAGGTTTTTTTTTATTAGCATTATTATCAGGAGATTTAAATAGTATTTCTAGTGTTATTTTTTATGGTGTTATATATATCATTACAATGTTGGGAATGTTTACATTTGTTGTTAATACAAATTTTTACACCTACTCTAAAATTTATCAACTTCGTTATTTATCAGGTATTAATGGATTAGCTAAAACAAATCCATTCATAGCTTTCGCTTTAACAATGATATTATTCTCAATGGCGGGAATACCTCCAATGGCAGGATTTTTTGCAAAATTGTTTGTTTTACTAGCAGCAATTCAAGTAAATGCTTTTGGTATCAGTATATTTGCGGTTATTTTAAGTTGCGTAGCTTGTTTTTATTATATTAGACTTATTAAGAATATTTATTTTGATTCCGTTATAACTTGAAAAGTCGTTAAGCCTATGAATAAGATGAGTTCATTAATTTTAGGATTTTCTTTAATAAGCATTTTATTTTTATTTATAGATATTGAATTGGTTTCTATTATTACGTTATTAATGTCGTTACCATTCTTACATTAAATCAAATTTGGATATGTTTCTTTTTAATATACTTTTAAAAATAATTATTATAATATTACCTTTATTAATTGCGGTAGCTTATATGACTTTAGCAGAACGTAAAGTAATGGCTGCGATGCAAAGACGTAAGGGTCCAAATATTGTGGGTATATTTGGGCTATTACAACCTTTAGCGGATGGTTTGAAATTATTTGTTAAAGAAACTATTTTACCTTCAAGTGCTAATTTAAGTATGTTTATATTAGCACCCATATTAACGTTTTTATTAGCTTTAATTGCTTGATGCGTGTTACCTATAGGTGAGGGGATGGTATACTCAGATATAAACATTGGAGTTTTATATTTATTAGCTGTATCATCATTAGGCGTATATGGTATTATAATTTCTGGTTGGTCTAGTAATTCGAAGTATGCGTTTTTAGGTGCTTTACGTTCAGCAGCTCAGATGGTTTCTTATGAAGTTTCTATAGGATTGATCTTAATTAACGTATTATTGTGTGCAGGTTCTTTAAATTTTACAGAGATTGTCCTAGCACAGCAAAAAATGTGATATGCTATCCCTTTATTTCCAGCTTTAATTATGTTTTACATTTCTATATTAGCAGAAACAAATAGAGCTCCGTTTGACTTACCAGAAGCCGAAGCTGAACTTGTAGCGGGTTATAACGTAGAATATTCCGCAATGGGGTTTGCTCTTTTTTTTTTAGGAGAATATGCTAATATGATACTAATGTGTGGTTTGACAACAATTTTATTTTTAGGTGGATGATTACCGCTATCAAATTTAGTACTTTTTTATTGAATACCTAGTACTATTTGATTTGGAATAAAAACTACAATATTACTTTTTGGCTTTATTTGAGTTAGGTCTGCATTTCCGCGATATCGTTATGATCAATTAATGAGGTTAGGTTGAAAAATATTTTTACCTTTATCATTAGGTTGAGTATTATTAATTGCAGGAATTTTATTGAGCTTTAATTGATTACCTTAAATTTAAAATGAAATTAATTTTTACGGAATACTTAATAATTTTAATATTTTTAATAATATCTTTCATATTATCTGTAGCTATATTTGGTTTATCTTATTTTTTAATACCACAAAAAGCTGATCAGGAAAAAGTTAGCGCTTACGAATGTGGGTTTAATCCTTTTGATGATGCGCGAGCAACATTTGATGTAAGATTCTATTTAGTTGCTATCCTTTTTTTAATTTTTGATTTAGAAATTAGTTTTCTTTTTCCTTGATCTCTAGTATTGGGAAATATCCCTTTGATGGGGTTTTGGAGTATGATAATTTTTTTGATAATTTTAACGATAGGATTTGTTTATGAATGATATAAGGGAGCTTTAGAATGAGAGTAAATTTTTATAATTTTTAACTTTAAAAGTAGAAACTAAATACATGATCCCTTTCCGAACTCAAATGTATTTCTATCTTAACTAAAACTACTATTTTTATGGGATTTTTAGGGTTGTTAAAAAGAGTTACTATAAATTTTAATAATGATACCAAAAAACAACTTAAAATCAATTATTTTAGTTATAACATTTACATCTAATAATATATTATATACTTTAACAGATATTGAAGGAAAAGTATTATTTTGAACATCTTCTGGATTAAAACGATTAAAAGGCGCAAAAAAAATAACTTTGACTACAATTATATTTTCTATAAAGACAATTCTGGCATATTTTGACAATATCAAAATTAAATCCATCCATTTAAAATTAAAAGGATTTGATAAGAATAAAAAGATTGTTTTAAAAATTTTAAAACAATCAACCTTAAATATTTTATCAATCGCAAATAATTCAATGTCGGCACACAATGGTTGTAAAAAGCCAAAGTCACGACGTATTTAATTGACGGAATAGTTCAATTGGTTAGAACGTTGGAATCATAATCCAAAAGTTATAGGTTCAAGTCCTATTTCCGTTAATTAGCTAGATAGCAAAGTGGTTATGCAAAAGATTGCAAATCTTTTTAACATCGGTTCGAATCCGATTCTAGCTTTGACGAGAGGCTTATTATAGAAAAATAAAAAAATATGAACGTAACTTTACAAAGTGCTAAAATGATAGGTGCAGGTTTGGCTACTATAGGATTAACTGGAGTAGGTGCAGGTGTAGGTATCGTATTTGGTTCATTAGTAATGGCTTATGCACGAAACCCATCTTTAAAACAGCAATTATTTGGTTATACTATTTTAGGATTTGCGTTAACAGAAGCTGTAGCGCTATTTGCATTAATGATGGCTTTTTTAATCTTATTTACTTAATATAAAATCCATCGTGTTAGGGTATAGCGTAAAAGGTAGCGCATTTGCTTTGGGAGTAAAAGATTATAGGTTCAAATCCTGTTACCCTAATATTAAGGTAAGGATGAATGGCTGAGTGGTTTAAAGCATCAATTTTGAAAATTGACATAAGATTAAAGCTTATCGTGGGTTCGAATCCTACTTCGTCCAATCTAAATTTAAGAAAAGTCTGGATAGCTCAGAGGTTAGAGCATAGGGTTGAAAACCCTTGAGTCATGGGTTCAAATCCCATTCTGGACAAGTTTAAAATTTCAATTCGTGATAAATATCTATGTATAATCGTCCTATATCACCACATATAACAATTTATAAACCCCAAATATCATCCTTATTTTCAGTTTGGCATAGAATATCAGGTCTTTTTTTAACATTTTTAATAGTCTTTTTTTTAATTTATTTACAATTATCATTACATAGCATAAATGCCTTGAACATACTAAATAGTTTAATTACACAATGGGGGGTCTCTTTTATTTTTCAATTTATTTATATATTTAGCTTATCCATATTTTTTTACCATACTATTAATGGAGCTAAACATATTATATGAGATTTAGGTTACTTTATCCATTCAAAATTTTTAGTTTCCTTTGTTTTAATTATAAGTTTTTTTATTTTTCTAGTCATATTATTATTATCATAATTATAAATGTTTTTACAACAATATACAAATAAACTAAATTTATTTAATTCTTATAATGCACAAAAATACTTGCGCGTATATAGATGAAATCCTTCATTGTTAAAAAAACCATGATTTAATATTTATCCTATATCCTTAGACAATTGCGGCCCTATGGTTTTAGATGCTTTAATTCAAATAAAAGATACCCAAGATTCTACTCTGGCTTTCCGACGTTCATGTAGGGAAGGTATTTGCGGAAGCTGTTCTATGAATATTAATGGTACAAATACTTTGGCTTGTCTAAAACCTTTAAATACAAAGGAAACTTTTATAACAATTTATCCATTGCCACATATGTATATTATTAAGGATTTAGTACCAGATCTTACGCACTTTTATGCGCAGTATAAAATGATAAAACCTTGGCTTATTAACATAAAAAATACACCGCAAAGAGAATATTTACAATCAAAAAGTGATCGTTATGAGTTAAATGGACTTTATGAATGTATCCTTTGTGCATGTTGTTCGGCAAGTTGTCCTAGTTACTGATGAAACCATGATAAATACCTAGGTCCTGCCATTTTACTTCAAGCATATCGCTGAATAATAGATTCTAGAGATCTTCATACAGAAAGTAGACTAAATTTTTTAAATCATAAAATGCGTTTGTTTCGTTGCCACACTATTATGAATTGTAGCAAAACCTGTCCAAAATCATTGAATCCTGGAAAAGCAATTGCACTTATAAAATATAAAATTAATATGATTACGAATGATTAATATTTATTAAATTTGTACTCGAAGAGGATTTAATTACCATAATTTATTTTGGTAAATAACTAATTATCCATTCTACTTTAATAAATACTACTTTTTATATTCCGCGAAAATAGCTCAATTGGTAGAGTATAATTTTGCCAAGATTATGGTTGAGGGTTCGAATCCCTTTTTTCGCTTTTATTTTTTAGTTAATTAATCTATATGCAAACCGATTTTTTTTTATATTTTTTATTTTCTAGTTTCGCTTTATTAGCTTCTTTAATGGTCATAAGTCTATCTAATGCTGTACATTCAGTCCTTTTTTTAATTTTGGTATTTTGCAATATAGCTGGTTTACTTTTACTTTTAGGTGCAGAATTTTTATCTTTTATGCTTTTAATAGTTTATGTAGGAGCAATTGCAGTATTATTTTTATTTGTTGTAATGATGTTAAATGTGAAGAAAACATCAATTAATTTAAGCATTTTTTCAATAGGACCTATTGGCATCATTACTTTTTTTATATTATTTAATCAATTAGTCGGCGTATTCAATGATTTTGATACTCTCGGGTTAAAACAAAATGATCTTATTTGAATTTCTTGAATTACAGAACATACTAATTTAACAAATATAGAAGCTGTAGGACAAGTATTGTATACAAAATATAATTTTCTTTTTATTTTATCTGGATTAATTTTATTAGTTGCTATGTTAGGAGCTATTGTTTTAACTATGCATCAGCGCACGGATGTAAAAAAGCAAAAAATTGAGCTTCAATTAAACCGTAATTTTGGTGGGGCTGTAAAATTTATCAATTTACGTAAATAATTACTCAGCGGATATGATGGAATTGGTAGACGTGTTAGATTTAGATTCTAATGATAATAATCGTGGGGGTTCAAGTCCCTCTATCCGTAAGCCCACCAAAAATTTGGTGGGCTTGGGCGAAAGATGGGATTTGAACCCATGACCTTTAGATTCACAATCTACTGATCTACCTAACCGAACTCCTTTCGCCTTAGAATTTAGACTTAGTTAAATTCTAATAAAAATTTTTCTATTTTACCTAAAATAGGTAGTAAAATTAAAAAATAAAAGAAGTAATATACACTTGCAATTTGACCAATTAAAACAAAAGGTTCTTCTACAGGCATACCGCCAATCCAACCCAATATTAAACAACAACTTATCATAGTTCAATACAATAAACGATAAACTGGTCTAAATCTAGAACTTCTTATTTCTGTGCCATGTATTCAAGGTAATAAAGCTAATACTAATATCGCGGAAATCATAGCTATTACACCCCCTAATTTGTGCGGTATACTCCTTAATATCGCATAAAATGGTAAAAAATATCATTCAGGTACTATATGTGCTGGGGTTACCATTGGGTTTGCCTCTATATAGTTATCTGGATGACCTAGTATATTTGGAGAAAAATAAATAAATAAAGAAAAAAAAATAATAAATATTAATAATCCTAAAAGGTCTTTATAAATGAAATAAGGGAACATGCTTACTTTATCTACGTTTGAATCTATACCTAATGGATTACCAGATCCATCTTGATGTAATACTGCTAGATGGATCAAAGAAGCCGCAGCAATAATGAAAGGTAATAAATAATGTAAACTAAAAAAGCGATTTAATGTCGCATTATCTACGGAAAAACCACCTCAAAGCCAAGTTACAATTGAATCACCTACTAAAGGTACTGCAGAAACTAAATTAGTAATTACAGTAGCACCTCATAAGCTCATTTGCCCTCAAGGTAAAACATAACCTATAAAAGCGGTTATGATCATTAATAAAAAAATAATAACCCCAATAACCCAAACTCATTGTCGCGGTTTAGTATATGAACTAAAATATAGGCCTCGAAAGATATGTATATAAACCACAATAAAAAACATTGATGCACCGTTTGAATGTATATAACGTAATAATCAACCATAATTTACGTCTCTCATTATATGCTCGACACTAGCAAAAGCTAAATCAACATGCGGTGTGTAATGCATTGCTAAAAAAATACCTGTTAAGATTTGGATAATTAAACATATAGATGCTAAAAATCCAAAGTTTCAAGCGTAATGTATGTTTATCGGTGTAGGATAATCTATTAAGTGATTATTTACTATGGAAATAATAGGACGTTTAAGTAAACGCATTTTTGTTTAAAAGTTTAAGTAAATATTTAAAAACATAATAAGTACTCGCTACTGGACTTGAACCAGTAACTCTTATAGGAGAGAACGGATTTTAAATCCATCGTGTTTACCAATTTTCACCAAGCGAGCTTATGATATAAAATTATATACTGGTGTAAAAGGATTCGAACCTTTAAATGATAGCATCAAAAGCTAATGCCTTACCAATTTGGCTATACACCATAATAAAACGGGTAACGGGATTCGAACCCGTAAAATTTAGTGTGGAAAACTAATGATGTTACCATTTATCTATACCCGCTTGTAATATTTTATATAATTTCAATATACTCTCTAAGCATAATTTTGTAATTACATTGAAAACTAGTAAGATTTATTGTAGTTACATAAAAATGTTTTAAAATAGCGATTTTTTCCATTTTTTTCATTAACAATAAAATAATAATTTTTCCAGTTTGTTGTTCTAATATCTGGGTAAATGAAAGTCTTTTTAAATAGATTTTTTGGACGCTTTGAGAATGTACTAAAGGTAATCGCTCTGTTATTTTTTTATTTAACTTTTTTAAATAAGATTTCAATAAATTAAGATTTGTTGCAGAAGTTGTAAAAATATTTTGCCACTGCAGATTCGTATTTAAAGATGTTAAAATTAAATCAAATGATTCTTTAAAGTCATTTTCAATTTTGTTTGTTTGGTCCAGAAAATCTTTATTAAATGAATCTTTAAGTTTAGTAAAGCTTATTCAGCAAAATACCACAAAACATAAAAGGATTAGAGTTTCTTCATTTAATAAAATAACATTTTTTGAAATTAAGATAAGTGAAATTATAATGATAATACCAATATTCAACATCTTTAAGCTCCACCTCATCAATAAATAGATACAAACAAAAATAATCAAACAACATCCACAAAATGTCAATATCATGCAGCAGATTCGAACCCAAAATGATGTTCCTGCGTTAACTGATATTGTAATAAACGTAATAAACAAATAAATAAAGATATTGTACCTACTAAAACATGGAATCCATGAAAACCAGTAGCCATATAAAATGTAGATCCATATATACCATCAGATAATCTAAAATCAGCCATACGATATTCGTATACTTGTAATGATGTAAAAATAACTGCTAGGATTATTGTCAAAAATAAACTTCAAACTGCTTGATTTCGGAAATTAGCTACTATAGCATGATGGCACCAAGTAACTGTGCACCCTGATAATAACAATATTAAAGTATTTAAAAATGGGATCTCTCAAGGATTTAAAACATGTATACCCTTAGGAGGTCAAGTTAAACCTATTTCCACTGTAGGTGCTAAGCTACTATGGAAAAAAGCTCAGAAAAAAGCAAAAAAAAACAAAACCTCTGATACAATAAAAAGGATTACTCCATAACGTAATCCTCGCTGAACAATTCCCGTATGATGACCCTCTAATGTCGATTCTCTTACAACATCTCTTCATCAAACAAACATTGTCAATAGTAGTAAACTGAAACCACCTAAAAAAACGAAACTTCCATTAATATATGCATGCATATACATCACCCCACCTATAGCACATGAAAGAGCCGATAACGATGCTACAAAGGGTCATGGGCTTGGATCAACTAAATGAAAAGGATGTCGTTGCATAGACTTAGATATTTGAGATAAATGAATCATATTTATTATTTTTTACTAATCTTTTTTAAAAACTGATTTACCAACTCTGTTAGTTTTTTTATTTTTGTAAAATTTGTCGAAAATAAAACGAAAAAAATAAAAATTAATATAATTAATTGTGATAATGAAAAACGCATTTTATTACTCGCCTAATTTATTAGATATTCAAGTAATATAATTAGGTAATTTCACAGCTTCTATAACAATAGGCATAAATCCATGATTAATACCGCAAATTTCACTACATTGACCGTAATAAACTCCTTCTCTTTTAATGAACATAGATGTTTGGTTTAAACGCCCTGGAATCGCATCGCATTTTATACCCAATGAGGGAATTGCCCAACTATGTAAAACATCCGCCGCTGAAACAATAACACGGATATGAGTATTTATAGGAACTATCATACGATTATCAACCTCTAACAATCTTAATTGACCTAATGTTAAATCTTCTTCGGGAACCATATAACTGTCATATACGATAGATTCACCGTCATCATTTAAATAATCAGAATACTCATAACTTCAATATCATTGATGACCTAATGTTTTTATAGTTATTGCTGGTGATATTATCTCATCCATAGCATAAAGCAACGAAAATGAGGGGATCGCTATTAATAGTAAAATACAAGCTGGAGTAACCGTTCAAATAATCTCAATGAGGGTTCCATGAGTTAATGAAGAAGGTATAATATTTTGCTGTTTTTCAAAATGCCATAACGTGCGACTCAACATTCAAGAAACAAATATAAATATGACGCATATAAAATACATCAAATCATGGTGTAAATTTATAATACCTTCCATAATTGGCGTAGCTGGATCTTGAAAACCCAACTGCCAATTTATTGAAGCGTCCATAAAAAAGCTAGTACTAAACGAAAATGTTAAAAATGGATATATAATTAATTTTAAACGATTGCACATTTTATTTAATTGTTTCACAAATTAAAGGCATTTCCTCGAATGTATGATATGCTGGAGGAGAGGTTACAACTCACTCTAAAGTCGAATTACCTTTAGCAATAGAGGGTTCAACAAAATCTCAGGGTGCATTTATACAAGGATTTTTTGATGTTAAAGATATAAAAACTAAGTAAAAAAAGAATAGGGTACTAAATAATGCTATATATGATCCATAAGAAGCTACCAGATTTCATCCCGCATAAGCATCTGGATAATCCGGAATTCTTCTAGGCATACCTGCTAAACCTAAAAAATGCATTGGCATAAATGTAAGATTCACTCCTATAAAAGTTGATCAAAAATGAATTTTACCTAGTAGTTCAGGATATTGCACCCCTGTAATTTTTCCAAATCAATAATAAAATCCTGCAAAAATTGCAAAGACTGCACCCATAGATAAAACATAATGGAAATGTGCTACAACATAATATGTATCGTGTAAACTAATATCCAAACCAGAATTTGCTAAAACGATACCTGTTAGACCTCCTATAGTAAATAAAAAAATAAAACCTGTTGCAAATAACATAGGTGTTTTAAAATGTATAGAACCTTCTCACATAGTAGCTATCCAACTGAAAATTTTAATTCCTGTAGGCACAGCTATAATCATGGTAGCCGCTGTGAAATAAGCTCGAGTATCAACATCTAATCCCACCGTATACATATGGTGTGCTCAAACAATAAAACCTAATACACCAATAGAAACCATAGCATAAACCATACCGATATAACCAAATACAGGCTTTCTCGAAAATGTCGAAACGATGTGGCTAACCATACCAAAACCTGGTAAAATTAAGATGTAAACTTCAGGATGACCAAAAAACCAAAAAAGGTGTTGGTATAATACAGGGTCTCCACCCCCTGCAGGATCAAAAAAGGTCGTATTAAAATTACGATCTGTTAAAAGCATTGTTATCGCCCCTGCTAAAACAGGTACAGCTAACAATAATAAAAAAGCAGTAATAAAAATAGATCAAACAAATAAAGGCATACGGTACATACTTTGTCCAGGATTACGCATATTTAATATAGTTGAAATAAAATTAATTGCTCCTAAAATAGACGACGCACCAGAAATATGTAAACTAAATATCGCCAAATCAACAGCTCCTCCGGAGTGACTTTGAATGGAACTTAAAGGAGGATATACTGTCCAACCTGTACCCACACCTACTTCAACAATAGCGGAAGCAAGAAGTAAGCAAAGTGAAGGCGGTAATAATCAAAATGAAATATTATTTAAACGCGGAAACGCCATATCCGGACTTCCTATCATAATAGGAACTAATCAATTACCAAATCCGCCTATCATCACAGGCATTACCATAAAAAAAATCATCAAAAATGCATGCGCAGTAATTAAAACATTATAAATTTGATGATTTCCTAAAAGTAATTGATTTCCTGGTTGGGCCAATTCCATACGAATTAGCATTGACATACAACCACCTAAAACCCCAGAAAAAGCACCAAAAATTAAATATAAAGTTCCAATGTCTTTATGATTTGTTGAAAAAATTCAACGTGAAACTCATTGATAAAATGAAAATTGCATAATTTATAATTTATAATTTACTTGGTTAATCCAAACTTAAAACCGAGAGAGACGGGACTTGAACCCGCAACTTTTAGTGCGACAGACTAACACTCAACCTTTGAGTTTCTCTCCCATATCTTAATAATCTTTTAAAATCGTTCAACTAGTATAATTTTTAATGAAATTTTTTTAGAAATATAAAAAAACAGATCTTTTATTTGTTGATTAGTTAGATTATCGAATTCAAATAAAATCATGCCCGGTCTAATATAAGATGCTTTTGTATATATAGCTCCTTTACCTTTACCCATTCGAGATTCTAAATTAAATTTAGTCAGGGTTAAATTCATAACTAAAAGATCCCAAAATCGAAAAACTTTCTTGTTATTGGTTAACAGCTTCAACTTTCTTAAGATAGATCATTTCAGTGTATTAAGTTGTTTTTCAGACAATCTTCCAAAAGAAATAGATTTAATACCAAAACAACCGTACCTTAAAATATGGGTAGACTGTTTATATTTTAGTAAATATTTATTGTGTGTTTTTTTTTCTTTGATCATAATTAATTTCTTGGCTTATTTCATAAAAAAGTCAGATTTGCAATCCACAACTTCCTAATTTCGTGTAAAGTTCTTTGTGAACAAATTCTACTCTATTTCTTAAAGACATTAATGATAGTGTACCAAAGCCTTGTTGTATACTTTTAGACATTTGATTTTTCGTATTATCGAAACGTCCTACTAAACGTACTTGAAACCCTTTTAAATAAACTAAACGTATGCCGTTTGTAGAATAAATTATTTTTGTAGAATTTAAATGTGTTTTCAAAAATTGACACAATTGTCATAAAACTTTATTTGGATTTTTATGTTGTTTGATTAAGTAATCTGCATAACTTATTAACATATTCGGGGTGCTGGCTCAAACCGTTCTTCTAAAAATACGTAATTGAACTTTTAACGAAAATCATTCAAAAATTAAGGAAGATAGACTTTGTAAAATTGAAGAATACTTACTATAATTTTTAATTATATAATCCGTAAAATATATATTTAAAAAAAGTTTATTATGATAATATCAAATTTCCTGTTCACCTACTAAAAATTTATTCAAATTAAAGAATTGAGTTATTACATTTTTCAATTGTGATTGTTTTAATACATATAAAACATTTCTAGAAATTAGTTTACCATAATTCTGTAAAGTAAAATCTCATACTTGGGTTACTCCAAGTCTAAGGCTTGTAGGATTTATTTTTTTTGCCATAATTGTTTTTGGTTAAGTTAAATTCAAAATTTTTTTGAATAGTTCGTATTTATTAACTTTATCTATTACTAAAGTTTTTTTTAAACCGATCAATCTAATAATCTTTTAGAGTATTCTTGAAAAATGTAAGAAAAATACTTAATGCTATTGATTCTTTCAGCATTTATTAAAAATTAACTTAGCTATTTGACTATGCTATAGGCTTAACAATCATTAAACTAGTGGTTAAAATATTCCGGTCCTCTCGTACTAAGAATACATTTCTTATTTTTCACTCCTTGCAGTAGATAGGGACCGAACTGTCTCACGACGTTCTGAACCCAACTCACGTACCTTTTTCACTAGCGAACAACTAGACCCTTGAAATCTACTTCAATTTCAGGATAAGATGAGTCGACATCGAGGTATCAAACCGTGAAGTCAATATGAACTCTCAATCACGATGAATCTGTTATCCCTAGAGTTCCTTTTATCTGTTGAACGATATTAATTCCACACTTAAATATCGGGTCACTATGACTGACTTGCGTCCCAATTTGATTTATAAATCTTATTGTCAAGCAAATTTATACCATTGCGTTCTTCATTATTTAAAAAAATAAGTGTAATTTACCTTCGTACACCTCCGTTACTTTTTAGGAGGTACTCGTCCCAAGTAAACTTTCTTTTTTAAACTGTTTTTGCATTATATATTTGCAAATTTAGTAAAAAGTTAAAATATTGAGTGGTATTTCATTAGACATGAGATTTCATTCCCACTTGTACTATACAATAAAAAAGTTTTTACAATTCAAAATTAAAGTAAAGGATCTAGGGTCTTTCCGTCTTACTGCAAGTAATCTACATTTTCATAGATACTGTAATTTCGCTGAATTTGTATTGGAGACAGTGAAGTAATCGTTACGCCATTCATGCAGGACGGAATTTACCCGCCAAGGAATTTCGCTACCTAAGGATTCTTATAGTTAGAACCGCCGTTTACTTAGATTTAAAAGTTAGGCTTACACCTATATTTGTTATTTTTAAGCACCGGGCAGGCGTCAGACCCTATACTTTTTTTTACAAATTTGCAGAGTCCTGTGGTTTTGGTAACCAGTCGTTACTTCTTATTTTGTGCTACCATTTGTATGGTTCTCTTTATTGCGAACGTACAGAGTTAATTTGCCGAGTTCCTTCAATACAATTTTTTCATGCACCTAAAATTTTTTCAATAAGTTTACCTGTGTCGGTTTAAGTACGGTTTATTATATTATAATTTTTTCTCGAAAATAGATCAAAAAAATTAATTTTGCCTTGTATGTCTATTATGAAAATTTATCTCATCTATTTTTTTCATGTTTCTTAACACATATAAAAAGTAAAAGAATATTTAATTTCCTATCGAATACAATATTTATTCACTTCTTAAGGCCCGACTAACTCAATGTATTTAAAATTACATTGAAACCCTTAAACATACGGTGGTTATGATTTTTTAACATAACTTTCGCTACTCATGTCAGCATTAGCATTTCTACTTAAGTTTTTATAATTTTACAATTAAAAAATAGTTATAGAACGTTTCACTACCATTAAGTATGATTAATCCGCTATTTCGATATAAAACTTAAAGTTTCCCTAAATTTTTAATTAAAAAAGAATAAATAATGAGCTAAAACGCTTTCTCTAATGAAAGACTGCTTCTAAGTCTATCAAATTATATTATTTGAACTTTTTTTAATCTTTTTCCCTAAGTTTTAATTTAGAAATCTTAATATACGGTCTGGATTGTTTTCCTCTCGTCTATGAACCTTATCGCTCATAGACTGTCTGCTAATTTTTATTATGCTTTTATTCGGAGTTAAAATAGATTCAGTAAATTCTTACATCCCTTTATCTTTTTTGTACTCTAACCTAAGTTTAAATAATAATTAACGTAGTACTAAAATACATTTCGTGAAAAACCGGCTATCTCCAAGTTTGATTAGTCTTTCGCTCCTAGTTACAAGTCATCCCTATATTTTGCTACATATATGGGTACGGTCCTCAAAAACGGTTTAAAGTATTTTCAACCTGCTCACAACTAGATCACTTGGTTTCAGGTTTAATACATATTACTTTGAATGCCTTCATACGAGTATTTAAGCTTGCTATATGTATTAACTTGCTGACTCATTATGCAAAAGGCACTTCGTCGTTATAAACTTCGAAAATTTATAAACACCCAACTCAATTAATTCTATTCGAAATTTTTATCCTTTCCCTCACGGTACTCGTTCACTATAGGTCAAAAAATATTATAAGCTTAGAAGGTGGTTCTCCTTTATTCACACAATTCAAATTCATGTTACTTAGAGGTAATCTTTAAGAAAGTTTTCACTTAATACAGGGCTTTTACCTTCTATGAATTATAAGTAAAAACCTTCTCATAAGCTTTTATTCGTTTTCACTCACAATTACTCACGAAATCTCGTTTGATTTATTTTTAATGTTACTAAGATGATTCAATTCACATTATTTTTTATAAATTAGTATAAAGTTTACTATAATATGGAAATTTATAAATCACAGGCCAATGCCTCCTTATAACTTTTCGTAGCGAGACGTCCAAAATTTTTTGCCAAGGTTCTCATTAAGTGCTCGTTATAAAAATTTTGAAATCCCTCAACCAAATTTTTATCCTTTCATCAAATTCATTAATTCTACTGTAATAACACTACGAATTCGATAATAAATTACTAAAATAGCTAAGCCTATGGAAGATTCTGCAGCCGCTACTGTCAAAATTAACAAAGAAAAGATTTGACCAGTAATATCATCTAAATAAATTGAAGCAAAAATTAAATTAAAACTTACAGCTAAAAACATCATTTCTAAAGACATTAACATAACTAATATATTTTTCTGATTTAAAAATATACCTAATACACTAATTAAAAATAACAGAGTAGAAGTATTTGTACTATTAATATAAGTAAACATATTATTTTTTTATTAATATGGGATAGTAGAATTATTTTTATTTTCCAGCCGCAGGTTCCCCTACGGCTACCTTGTTACGACTTCACTTCAGTCCTTTTTTTATTATAAATCCTAATTGATTAGAATTTTCAAATAAAATAAATTCCCATAGCGTGACGGGCGGTGTGTACAAAACCTAAGAACTTATTCACCGTAACATTCTAATTTACGATTACTAGCAATTCCATCTTCATATTTTCGAATTGCAGAAAATAATCTGAATATAGTATATTTTAATTAAGATTTGCTTAAATTCACATTTTTGCTTCTTTTTGAATAGACCATTGTAGCACATGAAAGTAGCCCAATTTATTAGGGTCATGAGGACTTGACGTCGTTCTCTCCTTCCTTTAATATATCTTTAACAGTATATATTCAAAAATACATAAGAGTTTTGTCCGTTTATTGGAATGAACCAAACGCCTCACGGCACGGACTGACGACAGCCATGCAACACCTGTAAATATTCAAAAATTGGTAAGATTTCGCGCGTATTATCGATTTAAACCACATGCTCCACTGCTTGTGTAGGTTCCCGTCAATTCCTTTGAGTTTTAATCTTGCGATCGTAGTTCCCAGGCGGAGTGTTTAATGTGTTTACTTTATTTCTGAATAACCAAAAATCAACACTCATCGTTCAGGGCATGGACTACAGGGGTATCTAATCCCTTTTGCTACCCATGCTTTAATATCTTAGTGTCAGTTTCATCCTAGATTATTGTTTACACCTTAGAGGTTCTTTTAAATATCAAAACATTTTACTGTTACATTTAAAATTCCATAACCTTCTTTTGAACTCTAGAAAATCACTTTTTTAGTCGTAATAAAAATAAAATTTAAGATTTAAACTAAAAGTTAATTATCCACCTACATATGCTTTACGCCCAATAAATTCGAATAACGTTTGCCCTTCCCGTTTTACCGCGGCTGCTGGCACGGAATTAGCCAGGACTTTTTTTTAACAAATCATTATTTTTTTAATTTTAATGTTTTAAAACTAAAAGTTTTCTTCACATAAACGATCTAGCTGGGTCAGGCTTTCGCCCATTGCCCAAAATTCCTCACTGCTGCCTTTTTACAAAGTTTGGACCTTATCTCAATTCCAATGTGGTTGTTCATCCTCACAGACCAACTAAAGATCGTAAGCTTGGTATGCTTTTAATATACCAACAACTTAATCTTACATAGACTTGTCTCAAAGAGATTAAATCTTTTCATACATTAAATAATATTTCAAGGTTAATTTCTATGTTTTACTCACCCGTTCACCATTAATTTAAAATATTTAAATTCATTTAATTTGCATGTGTTAAGCTAATCGTTAACGTTTATTCTGAGCCAGGATCAAACTCTTATAATAATATTTCATAATATAAATTTTTATAACTTTCTAACTATCCCATTGTTAGTTATTAATATAATAAAAATTTCATCGCATTAAACTAATTACACTTCCTATTTCCGTTGTAAATAATTCAGATAATATTTTTTTATTTAATTTAATATTTTCCGCTTTGACGAAGAATTTAAATAGATTATATTTTAAGGAGAAAAGTTTAATATGACTTATATTTTGCCTATTAAATCTTCTCTTTTTGTGTTTACGACTTTTTGTCTTATAAATTTCTATTTTCATAATATATTTTGAGTACATACGGGAATAGGACTTGAACCTATATCTTTAGATCATGAGTCTAATGAGTTAACCTAATTACTCTATCCCGTGAATTTATATACTCCCAGTGGGATTCGAACCCACATTTATGCCTCGAAAAAGCATTGTCCTAAACCTTTAAACGATAGGAGCTATTGTTTTTTACCATACTTAGAGCGACTTTTTTTTCTGCCAGTGACCCCATTTAAGTCAAACGAACCTCTAATAAAACGATAATTTACTCCAGGTAAGTCTTTAACACGTCCTCCTCTTATTAATACTAACGAGTGTTCTTGTAATGTATGACCTTCCCCAGGAACATGTCCTATAATAAATTTACCTGTACTTAATTGAACTTTTGCTACTTTACGCTCAGCTGAATTTGGTTTCTTTGGATTCATTGTAAATACTCTTAAACAAACCCCTTTTTTTTGAGGACATTTCTTCAGGGCTAAAGATTTTGATTTTTTATTTTGTTTTACTCTGGGTGTTTTTAATAATTGACCGATTGTAGGCATAATTAATTAGTATTAGATAATTTGTAACAAACAAACAGAAAAACGGCTTCAAATATGATACAAATTAACAATATTAAAAAAATTTGTAAAAACCCATCAGGCGGTATCAATAAGAATAAGACGAATAATGTAATAAATATAAACATTTTACGATAACATTTAATTAAAAAGTATACGCGTTTTATGTCCATTAAAAGCCATATTTGTGAAAGTAATAAAAAAATAAAAAAACTTAGAGAGCTAATTAAGTAACGAAAAGTTAGTACCCATTTTACATAACTTAAAAGTCGGAACTCTACAAAAATATTTATTAGGGAATCTTCACGTATCTCTCATAGTGTTAAAAACTGTAACAATAACGGTAACAAAATTAATTGTATAAAAATTAATACTATTAAGGAAGTTACAAATGCAAATTTCATACATCTTCTAAAGAAAAAACATTGATAGACATATCAACTAGAACTACTAAATTTATATAACTGAAACATTGCGTAAGGAAAACTAAAAAGAATCGCTTTAGAAAAAAATAAAAGGCAAAGTACATCAAATAAATCCATAACATTAGTCACAATAAATTTTCTTGATGCCAATTTTAAAAAAGGATAGGTTTCAAAAAATAATATATTATATATATTAAAACTACTAATTAATAAACAAAAGCAAAAACTTAAAAAAATATAAAATAATCTAAAGCCAAGTTCTACAGAATAAAAATAAATAAGTCGCGTATACATAATTGAGTGTATTAGGATTTGAACCTAAGATCAATAAATTAAAAGTTTACTGCTTTACCAAACTAAGCTATACACTCATAAAATTTAATAACGTGTTTGGAAAGAATCGAACTTTCAATCTTTAAATTCGTAGTTTAATGCTTTATCCTAGTTAAGCTACAAACACTTGAATTAATTATTGAGTAATAACGGATTCGAACCATTAACCTTTTCGGTGTAAACGAAATACTCTACCAATTGAGTTAATTACCCCTAAGATCTTCCTGAGTAGGATTCGAACCTACAACCTAATGGTTAACAGCCATACGCTCTACCTTTAAGCTATCAGGAA